ATATCACATTGTTCGAGGAACCCTAGATGCTGCCGGAGTAAAGGATCGTCAACAAGGACGTTCTAGTGCGTTGTAGATTCTTATCCAAGACTTGTATCATTTGATGATGCCATGTGAATCGCTAGAAACATGTGAAGTGTATGGCTAACCCAATAACGAAAGTTTCGTAAGGGGACTAGAGCAGGCTACCATGAGACAAAAGATCTTCTTTCTAACGAGATTCGATTCGTAACTATTATATGTCCAGGGTCCAATATGGAAATCATTTCAGAAGTTTTCCCTTACTTTGTCCGTGTCAACAAACAATTCGAAATACCTCGGCTTTTTTAGAACAGGTCCGAGTCAAATAGCAATGATTCGAAGCACTTCTTTTTACATTAAACTATGTATTTCGGAAACCTAAGGACTCGATCGTATGGATATGTAAAATACAGGATTTCCAATCCTAACAGGAAAAGGAGGGAAACGGATACTCAATCTCAAGTGAGTAAACAGAATTCCATACTCGATCTCATAGATACATATAGAATTCTGTGGAAAGCCGTATTCGACGAAAGTCGTATGTACGGCTTGGAGGGAGATCTTTCCTATCTTTCAAGATCCACCCTACAATATGGGGTCAAAAAGCAAAAAAAAAAAAAAAATTGATTCGTTTTTAGTCCTTATAAAAAGAATACGGATTCTTGAACATCTTTCACCCTCATGTCACGTCGAGGTCCTGCAAAAAAAAAAACTGCGAAATTCGATCCATTTTGTCGTAGTCGAGTCGTTAACATGTTGGTTAACCGTATGATGAAACACGGAAAAAAATCATTGGCTTATCAAATTTTCTATCGAGCCGGGATAGATATTAGACAACAGACAAAACAAAATCCAGTATATGTTTTACGTCAAGCAATAAGTAGAGTAATTCCCGGCGTAGGAGTAAAAACAAGAAAACGAAAAAGGGGAAAGACTGCAAAAGTCTATAGAGTCCCTATTAAATTGAAATTCTCACAAGCAATATTACTTGCCATTCGTTGGTTAATAGGAGGATCCCGAAAGCGTTCGGGTACAAGTATGATTTCACAATTAAGTTCCGAATTAATAGATGCTTCTTTAAAAAAGCGTTGCAATTCCATACGCAAAAAGGAGGAGACTCTTAAAATGGCAGAGTCAAGTAGAACTTATGCACATTCTCGAAGGAAAAAAAAGATAAAAAAGAAATCATGATCAGCTAAGCCCTCTCACTCGGGGCTTTGCTTAAGAATAGGAATATTATGGAAATAAGATGGAATCCGGTTTGATCCTGTTTATTCATGGGTATATCCCATTGCAAATTCGAAATAATGCGGTTACTAATTCATGCTTTAGCATACTCCACAAAAATGGAGTAATCCGCTGCCAAAAAAAAATTGATTCGTTTTTAGCCCTTATAAAAAAAGTATTATGGAGGAGAAACCTTATGTGCAACAAAAAGAGTTTAAAAAAGATTTTCCTTTTGAAAAAAAGGAAAATTCTTATTTTCGTAGTCAAGTTTTTCAAAAGAAGATTTATTACAAAATAATTGCAAAAGAGCTTCTTTTATCAAATTCTGTTCTATAATAATGGATATTCTTAATAAGGAAGAAGGCTTTTTGGCTATACTACTAAGAATTATTACTTAATTCAAGAATAAATGTATAACTTTGTATTTAGGTATTTATTTTGATTTAGGTATTTATTTGATTTTATTGGTATTGCAAACATTTTTTCTCAATATTCGAAACCCTCATAACTTACTTATTTCAGTCTCTTCTTTTCGACTATTATTTCGTGTAGCTTACGCTAGACTAATGAATCCCATTTTTTTTTCCAAAATTCGATCTTGAGCGAACTTACTTGATTTCTATTCACTGAATTTTGGATGAGCTAAACTTTTTATTTATATCCCTTTTATCTATCGTAAAGATTTGAAAAAAGAATCGTCACATGGAATTCTATTCTCCTTCATTTCTTCACATATTAATAACTAAAATCAATGATAAAGCATCTGGGAATAAACGATTTATTTCTATTAATAGACCTGCTAAAGAACCAAACCATAGAGTACTTATCACAGGTGCCACAGAGAGATAACTCTGTGGGAGTTAGCCGCCCCCATGAATGGTATAAATACTATGTTTGCTTTTTTGTTTTAACGTCAGTGGCATATTTTTATGCGGGTCTTAGCAAAAAGGGATTGAGTTATTTCGAGAAATATATTAAGCCAACTCCAATCCTTTTACCAATTAATATTCTAGAAGATTTCACAAAACCTTTATCTCTTAGTTTTCGACTTTTTGGAAATATATACTTGCTCTGCTATTAATACTTTCCATTTCAACACATGACTATACCCCAAGTTATAGAACTCTGCGTTCGCTATCCCGATCATGACTTTCCTACCCCCATAGGAAAAGTCAAGGTTTAAGGCTTTGGGCGAGGAGGGACTCGAACCCCCGACACCGTGGTTCGTAGCCACGTGCTCTAATCCTTCTGA